CAATTGATCCCTCGTTACTGCTCAGAAGATAAGTAATAGGTAGGGATGACAGGATTTGAACCCGTGACATTTTGTACCCAAAACAAACGCGCTACCAAACTGCGCTACATCCCTTTCAATTGGTCTACAGTGTCATTGTAGAGAATCCCTGCCTTGTTTTCCACATCTTTATTTCCTACATTGATATACACAAACTCTCTTATCATTTCTTCCTTCTTCCTTTTGGTCTCATATATCATATAACAAACATATAATATGGTAAAAGACTTATATAAAGTATGAAATAAATATGAAATCTACCACAAAAAATTAATATTTTTTAGGAATTTAAGGCGGAAATGGACGTATTTTTTTCTTTAAATAAATATCTATTTTGTACATTTCAATTTGAATTAGGAACTCCGCGTACAAGTGGTAAGTCATTAACTACATATACACATACGGTCATATATGTATTACCATTAGGTATTACAAATTACAATAAAATTACAATAACGAATACAGAAAGAGGAGTTTTTAAAATGCGAGATCTAAAAACATATCTCTCCGTGGCACCGGTAGTAAGTACTCTATGGTTCGGGTCTTTAGCAGGTTTATTGATAGAGATCAATCGTTTTTTTCCGGATGCGTTGATATTCCCCTTTTTTTCATTCTAGCTATTGATATGGGAAGGGGGAAGAAGATTAGAGATACAATCAAATATCTGTAACTAATCCCTACCCCTCCCTCCTTTTTTTCTTTGTTTTTTCTTTTTTTACTTAATTCTTTCTAAAAAAAAAAAAAACAAAGAAAAAGCGGTTTCACCCTCAGTGAAACTATGAACTCGGGCTCAGGCTCAAATTAAATTAATAATAGAACGGAAATGCGGTGGTTGGGGCAACAATATCATACAAGATACTTAACTTAAAATGAAATACTGGACGGCAATTAAAAATTATAAATATAGTTAGAAATCATTATATTACTTATTATTTATTACTATATTGATTGCAACAAAATATTTATTTCATAATTTTATTTCGAGTTACCTGCTTCTATTTTTGTGTCCTTTCTTCTTCCTTGCTTCGGGTCGGAAAATTAAAGAATTGAGTGAATCAAAAACCAAAGGAGGTTCATGGCTAAGGGTAAAGATGTCCGAGTAACGGTTATTTTGGAATGTACCAGTTGTGTTCGAAATCGTGTTAATAAGGAATCAATGGGCATTTCCAGATATATTACTCAAAAGAATCGACACAATACGCCTAGTCGATTGGAATTGAGAAAATTCTGTCCCTGTTGTTACAAACATACGATTCATGGGGAGATAAAGAAATAGATCGAACCGATCGCTCGTGTGTCAGTCTTCCAAGGAAGATGAAAAATTACATATTATATATAACAATATATATATATAATTTATTTTTTAATTTATTTAAATAGATTTAAATAGAAACAAATAAATATAAACAAACCAAATCCTATTTCGATCGGATCAAAGATGATATAGAATTAAGAAATAGGATTGGGATTTTCAGGATAAGGAATAAACAAACCATGGATAAATCCAAGCGAATCTTTCTTAAATCTAAGCGATCTTTTCGTAGGCGTTTGCCTCCGATCCAATCGGGGGATCGAATTGATTATAGAAACATGAGTTTAATTAGTCGATTTATTAGCGAACAAGGAAAAATATTATCTAGACGGGTGAATAGATTGACCTTAAAACAACAACGATTAATTACTATTGCTATAAAACAAGCTCGTATTTTATCTCCGTTACCTTTTCTTAATAATGAGAAACAATTTGAAAGAAGCGAGTCAACCGCTAGAGCTGCTGGTCTTAGAACCAGAAAAAAAATAGGTTGACTCTTCAATTGAATTGAATCAAAATAAAATTCCAATCCAAACTCAAATGCGGATTGACTTTTTTTTTTTTTGTTCGAAAAATCGTAAAATCGAAATGTCCTGTCGTAAGAAAAAAAATGGGAGAAGAGGAATAAATATTTTTTATTTAACGTCTTTCTTCATTTTGATGACTTTATCATATTTTATCATACTAATTTCTACTCTACCTTCCCAGAGTTCATTCTCCAGGGAACTCCATTTAAACTATTCCAACGGATTCCTTCCAATCTCTTTATTTTATGATCTCATTGGAAATCATATAAAGACAACTCTTATTTAATATAGCTATTTGTGCAAGTATTTTACGATTAAGAAGTAACTGTCTCTTGTACAGATTGTGTATAAATTTACTATAACTGAAGTATACTTTATTCTCGCGAATTACTGCATTTATCCGAGTGATCCACAACCGACGAAAATCTCTCTTTTGTCTACCTCTATCCCGATGAGCCGAAACCAAAGCTCTTATTTTCTGTTGAGTAATAGTACGAGTAAGTCTTGAATGAGCCCCTCGAAAGGTTGATGCAAATAAACGAATTTTTGTTCTACGTCTTCGAGCTATATACCCTCGTTTAATTCTGGTCATTGAATAAATGAAACTTTGATGAATAACTAATCGATTTCCTTTCTTTCAGTTATTCCCTTCCCGTATCCTAGTCTATTAATAACAAAACGGATTCTTCCAATGTATAAAATTTTAATTCCAATGGCTTTTGCTACTATAACCTTCCCGACCACGATTTTTTTTTTTTTTTTTTCTAGGTGAAATGCCTAGAAAAAATTGTATTGATATTAGGTATCAAAAACACATAAAAGTAGTAAATATAAATGGATATAGTGGGTTCCATCGTTTCTATGGTTACTTCTTAAACGGTGAGGTCCTCTCTATACACCGGAGCCCTTCTTTCATTTAATCAATGTTATTGTTAACTTGTACAGTTCACACTCTTTGGCTCTACCCATAATTATCCAGTACGAGGTCTTTCACAATGAGATCTACTTATACAGTAACGGTATTTAATTATGAAGATTAGCTGAGTAGCTGACCCTGTTAGTCCGTTCTTGCAAGAGTAAGGCATAATTTTTCTGCTTTTTAAAATAGTATTTCCCCTGCTTAATGGATATCATTTGCTATCAATGGAGAATTCTTTCTCATCTTAAATTTAAAACGGAGTTGATTGGATTTGCACCAACGGAAACCATACATTTGATACCACAATAGAAGGATAGATCTTTTTTATTTTTAGATATTGAATGGAGTTCTTCCATTCTAGTCTATTCACTGGTACTGATCGTTGATACTGGATCAATTGTTTTCTTTCTTTTGTCCTAGCCCATGATCTGAACGAGTCGCACATACACCCTAGTACATGTTCCTCGTCGCTGAGGACATCCCCCAAGAGCGGGGGATTTCGTGACATTTCTGATTGGCTGTCTTGTGTTTCTAATAAGTTGTTTAATAGTTGGCATATTGAATCATATACATAATGGGCTGGTTTAGATCGATCTTAACCGGATGATTATGAATTATTTTATTTCTATATTAATAGATTAATGAATAGAATATTAAATCCGGTAAGAAGATAAAATCTCAAATCACCAATTCGTCTGAAATTTTTGTTATTTTTTCTTTTTTATTCAGTCGCTACAAGATCAACAATTCCATGAGCTTGGGCTTCTGTTGCTGACATAAAAACATCTCTTTCCATATCTTCGGATACAACCCATAAGGGTTTGCCTGTCCTTTGTACATAAACCCTTGTGATGGTTTCGCGCAGCTTCAAAAGTTCTTCCGCTTCCAAGATAAATTCTCCCGTCTGTGCCTCATAAAAAGAACTAGCAGGTTGATGGATCATTACCCTGATGATATAACATAATAAATGTTTATTCTATCTCGCATGATGATAAGGTGGAATAATAAAATATATAATTGAACAACCGTACAGGCATCTTTTACGCATTGCATACGGCTCTATAATGGAATTCGTTTTTACCTTACTTAAATATCAAATAAATTAAATATAGGGTCTATCAGACTCGGGTTGGTAAATGATCCAATAACCACCCTTCTTTTTGTTTTTGGAGTAGTTCAAAAATACTATGATGGCTCCGTTGCTTTATATATTTATTTCGTCTGTTATTTAGCAATCCCAAAGTTTCTTTTTTTTTTTTTTCAAATAAAAAAACAAGATTTTTTTTATTTTCATATTCTTTCATAACCTAAATATTGTTAAGAGCCTCCCGGCGTGAAAACAAAAAAGTTTGTGACGCTGAAATAGGCCTCCCGATAGATTAGATAAAATCGGAAATACCTTTTATCTCATACTACTCTTTCGATACATAATTTAAGGGTTAAAAAAATTTATCATATCGAATTCGAAGTGCCATGCTATTATTACTTAATATTCATATTTCATATAGCGCGAAGGCATAGTCTTCTTTTTTCTCTCAAATCAAATAAAAAACTCATTGGCGCCAAGCGTGAGGGAATGCTAGACGTTTGGTAATTTCTCCTCCGACCAGAATAAAAGATCCCATTGAAGCGGCTAATCCCATGCATATTGTCTGTATATCTGGTCGCACAAATTGCATAGTATCATAAATAGCTACTCCGGGTATTACCCATCCGCCAGGAGAATTTATAAACAAATATAGATCTTTGGTATCATCCTCTATACTGAGATATACCATAAGACCAATAAGTTGATTCGAGATCTCGCTATCAACCCCTTGGCCTAAAAAAAGTAATCGTTCTCGATAAAGTCGGTTGATTGGGATAAAGTTGTATCCCTTAGAAACCGTACATGCACCTTTTGATGCATACGGTTCAACAAAAATAACGAAAAAAAAAAAAGAATCAATGTGTAGATGTAGATTCTAGCGCTTTCTTTTATTTTTTTTTTTTTTTTTTTCATACCAGGCTTTTAACTTATAAAAAGGGGCTTTTCTTTCATTTTTCAAAAAAGATGGGTTTTGGCCTGTTTTGTTTATCTATAAAAAAAAATTACTAAATTTATCTAACTAACTTTTCATTGATGTATTGTTTCATCGAGATACAATCTCAATCGCGATGTAATTTTCTTGTTCCTGAATGGGCTTCTTCAATTTTTTTAGGTTTATGCTCTACTCCGAGTAAAGATCCGCCCGATTTGGATTTGCACATATATGACAAATGCCCCAATACCACGTCCTTTTGCTACGACTTCCTTTTTACAATTTATTTCATGTCTTACAACAGATATTCAATGCATTCATCATATTACTCGATTGATTAACAGTTTGAGATCACTTCTATTATAAATATATAAAGTATAAAGAAATAGAATATGATAGAAATAGTAATCATAAATAGATTTTTTACCGGTTTTTTTCTAAACGGAGCCTGGATACTTCATTTTATTGGCCTAACCAAGATAACCATAAATTATTCTAATTGATAATATTAATCTGTATACCCTCCCGAAAAAATGGATCTAATTGAACTTCACGCTCCAAATTTTTGATAATTCAATCAATCTTTCTTGGGCGAAGGGGAGGATATCTCGATCGGGGAAGAGAATGGGGAAATACCATATGACCCAATATATCTGACAAGTCGCACTATACGTCAATCCACAATGCATCTTCCTCTCCAGGACTTCGAAAAGGTACTCTTGGAACACCAATAGGCATTAAATAAAAGAAAAATTAAGTACTATATCTCACTTTGATGTGAAAGCGTAACAATGGATTTAGTGTCCTACTAATATTGGCCTTTATCATATTTTATCCATAGATTGACTAAGTTTATAAAAAAAGATAAAGAAGACAAAATGAATAAAGGAAAATTATTACAAATAAGTCCTTTGAATGATGAACAAATATATATATGCATTCACTCATATAAAATGGTATCAACTCCCCTACCATTGCGTATTGGTACTTATCGGGTGTAGAATAGATCTGCTTCTTTTTGTTCCTACGAACAAAATAGTTTCATTATTACTAAAAGTAATTGAAAAGAATCAAACAAATCAAAGAAATATTAATTCTTTCCCCAAGATAATCCACTAAAAAGAGGGTCCACAGCATAGTTTTTTCCAATGCAATAAAGTTACATTGTGTCTATTTTTCATTGATAAAGGGGTATTTCCATGGGTTTGCCTTGGTATCGTGTTCATACCGTCGTATTGAATGATCCCGGTCGTTTGATTTCTGTCCATATAATGCATACAGCTCTGGTTGCTGGCTGGGCCGGTTCGATGGCTCTATACGAATTAGCAGTTTTTGATCCTTCTGATCCTGTTCTTGATCCAATGTGGAGACAGGGTATGTTCGTTATACCCTTCATGACTCGTTTAGGAATAACCAATTCATGGGGCGGTTGGAGTATCACAGGGGGTACTGTAACGAATCCGGGTATTTGGAGTTACGAAGGTGTGGCCGGGGCACATATTGTGTTTTCGGGCTTGTGCTTTTTGGCAGCTATCTGGCATTGGGTGTATTGGGATCTAGAAATATTTACTGATGAACGTACAGGAAAACCCTCTTTGGATTTGCCTAAGATCTTTGGAATTCATTTATTTCTATCAGGGGTGGCTTGCTTTGGTTTTGGTGCATTTCATGTAACAGGATTGTATGGTCCTGGAATATGGGTGTCCGATCCTTATGGACTAACTGGAAGGGTACAATCCGTAAATCCAGCGTGGGGTGTGGAGGGTTTTGATCCTTTTGTTCCGGGAGGAATAGCCTCTCATCATATTGCAGCAGGGACCTTGGGCATATTGGCGGGTCTATTCCATCTTAGTGTACGTCCACCTCAACGCCTATACAAAGGATTACGTATGGGAAATATTGAAACCGTCCTTTCCAGTAGTATTGCTGCTGTCTTTTTTGCCGCTTTTGTAGTTGCTGGAACTATGTGGTATGGTTCAGCAACTACCCCGATTGAATTATTTGGTCCCACTCGTTATCAATGGGATCAAGGATACTTCCAACAAGAAATATATCGAAGAATTGGTGCTGGGTTGGCTGAAAATCAAAGTTTATCTGAAGCTTGGTCTAAAATTCCCGAAAAACTAGCTTTTTATGATTACATCGGCAATAATCCGGCAAAGGGGGGGTTATTCAGAGCGGGCTCAATGGACAACGGGGATGGAATAGCTGTTGGGTGGTTAGGACATCCTATCTTTAGAGATAAAGAGGGGCGCGAACTTTTTGTACGTCGTATGCCTACTTTTTTTGAAACATTTCCGGTTGTTTTGGTAGACGGAGACGGAATTGTTAGAGCCGATGTTCCTTTTAGAAGGGCGGAATCTAAATATAGTGTCGAACAAGTAGGTGTAACTGTCGAGTTCTATGGCGGCGAACTCAACGGAGTCAGTTATAGCGATCCCGCTACTGTGAAAAAATATGCTAGACGTGCTCAATTGGGTGAGATTTTTGAATTAGATCGTGCTACTTTGAAATCCGATGGTGTTTTTCGTAGCAGTCCACGGGGTTGGTTTACTTTTGGACATGCTTCGTTTGCTTTGCTCTTCTTCTTCGGACACATTTGGCATGGTGCTAGAACCTTGTTTCGAGATGTTTTTGCTGGTATTGATCCAGATTTAGATGCTCAAGTGGAATTTGGAGCATTCCAAAAACTTGGAGATCCAACTACAAGAAGACAAGTAGTCTGATACAATATGCTTTGTTACTTGTTACTTTTCATTTTTATTTTCTTTTTGTGATTTTTAGATGGGGTACCAGATAAATCTTGATTTGAATCACTGCCTTTTCTTTGACTCTTGTTCTTTATTTATCCGGGAGGCGATCCCAAATAAACAGGTATGGAAGCTATAATTGTAAACCACGATCGAATCTATGGAAGCATTGGTTTATACATTCCTTTTAGTCTCAACTCTAGGAATAATTTTTTTCGCTATCTTTTTTCGAGACCCGCCTAAAGTTCCAACTAAAAAGGTGAAATGATTTGTCATTATCTCAATTGAAGTACGGATCCTCCCAATATTGGGAGGATCCGTACTTCAACTAGTCCCCGTGTTCCTCGAATGGATCTCTTAGTTGTTGAGAGGGTTGCCCAAAAGCAGTATATAAGGCGTACCCAGTAAAACTTACAAGTAAACCAGATAAAAAGATGGCAACTAGGGTTGCTGTTTCCATGATTATATAGTTTTAAGACATTATAAAGTTTTAAGACCACAATGGATCTATGATAAGATCATTTATTTACAACGGAATGGTATACAAAGTCAACAGATCTTACTGAATATAAAATATTATGGCTACACAAACCGTTGAAGGTAGTTCTAGATCTGGCCGCCCAAAACGAACTAATGCGGGGAGTTTATTGAAACCATTGAATTCAGAATATGGTAAAGTAGCTCCTGGGTGGGGAACTACTCCTTTGATGGGTCTCGCAATGGCTCTATTCGCGATATTCCTATCTATTATTTTGGAGATTTATAATTCTTCCATTTTACTGGATGGAATTTCAATGAATTAGATTCCCAAGAACCATTAACTGGCTTTTTCAATACAAAGTGAAGCGTTTAGGTTTCTGATTTTTATCCCATTCTATTTTGGTAGTTTGACCGTGGAATTTCTTTGTTTCTGTATTTCCGGAATATGAGTGTGTGACTTGGTATAAATGATCCTATGGATAGTACAGAGAATGGGTCTGTCATCTTGATAGAGATGGTTTTACTTCGTCGGATATTCATTCTAGTATCTGGAGCACGGAATATATGAAATAGATTACTATTAGAACTATGATTCATACTTAATAGTCAGACCTCGTGTCCGGACTTCAAAAAATTTTTTCAAAGAGTTAGAAGTTATAAATAGAAATATTTTTATTCTTTCAAACTTTCGTTTATGCTTATTTTGATCAAAGGACAAAACAAAGGTTTCTTTGGTTTGGATTTTTAGTCATTATATCTATTCATTGAATAAGTGATGATCCAATGGTTCTTACTCAGGGAATTTTGGGACTTAGACTTAGTTTGAAAGGGTTTTATTGAATCATCGTGGTTTTAGTATGAATCTGAGGTTTTAATCAATTCATAGGGTCTTAACAAGAGAATTCCTATCAATAATAAAGAAAACAGCAGTAAAGCCGCATTACACATAAATAACACCAAAGAAAATAGGTAAATAGAAGATTCAAGAGGCCTATAACGATCAATATATAGACGAATGAGCCGACTTGATTTTTTGGCATTATAACCACAAAGAAGAGCTTTCGGATTTTTATTCTTTAGTATCTTCAAAAAAAAATTGAATCATAAATCATAGAATTAATAAATTTCAAACTTTATATTACACACATCCGTTAGAACTAGTATTTGGGTGTTTCTGTTTGAGCCGTACGAGATGAAATTTTCATATACGGTTCTCCGGGGGGGTCCCCTTGATTTACCTATCTCAATAAAATCTATGATTGGTTCGAAGAACGTCTTGAGATTCAGGCAATTGCCGATGATATAACTAGTAAATATGTTCCTCCTCACGTCAACATATTTTATTGTCTAGGGGGAATTACGCTTACTTGTTTTTTAGTACAAGTAGCTACCGGGTTTGCTATGACTTTTTATTATCGTCCGACCGTTACGGAGGCCTTTGCTTCTGTTCAATATATAATGACTGAAGCTAATTTTGGTTGGTTAATCCGATCAGTTCATCGATGGTCGGCAAGTATGATGGTCCTAATGATGATCCTGCACGTATTTCGCGTGTATCTCACCGGCGGCTTTAAAAAACCTCGTGAATTGACTTGGGTTACAGGTGTGGTTTTGGGTGTATTGACCGCATCTTTTGGTGTAACTGGTTATTCCTTACCTCGGGACCAAATTGGTTATTGGGCAGTAAAAATTGTAACAGGCGTACCAGACGCTATTCCTGTAATAGGCTCGCCTCTGGTAGAGTTATTACGCGGAAGTGCTAGTGTAGGACAATCCACTTTGACTCGTTTTTATAGTTTACACACTTTTGTATTACCTCTTCTTACCGCCGTATTTATGTTAATGCACTTCCCAATGATACGTAAGCAAGGTATTTCTGGTCCTTTATAAAGAATATATACCATCTTGGAATCAATCATCTATCACTTGGGGTAGGAACACTAGTATTTCAT